ATTGGTAAAATGTTGGAAATATTTGCATTGAGAATTTTATTAAAATTTTCAGTACGGCTTATTAGGCTAATATTTGCAGAATTTTGTGCAACAAATCGAAGCGATGTGCATGTATATATATATAATGCGGATGGCTAACTCATATCTCAACTCGTTAGTTTGCACGCTCTTGAGCCTTCCTTGGTTTCGGGGTTTGACAAGGATAACAGGATTTTCTGAGCGTAGGGGGGTAGGGGGGTTTGTCGCGCAAAAACCAAAAGGGGGGCATATATATATAAGGGTAAGTTGAAGAAGGAATGTATATGTTATGCACTTGAGTAATTAATATGTAATTCTTAAGTTATGTCTTTCAATAATTGACTAATCTTTAACTTAAACAAGGAAAGTGTTCTACCTTAATATATGTTTGAGCCTGCACTCTGATATGCAAGGTGAAAGGAAACCTAAAAAGAGAACCCTATGCATTTAAAAGAACGCCCGGCATGTTGGGTAACGAGGAGTATGTAATTACACCAGTAACCGGATGCCATTGTAGTTAAGAATAGTGGGTCTACACCGAAAGTACCTGAGATAGAAACCAGATACAAGGAATAGTTCATAAAATACCTTATCTTAGTTAAGTGTCCCTGGTTCTATCACGGATATTATGCATTAATGTATATGGTTGGTGGTCTCTCACTAGTTAAATGTTAAGATAATTTTTAGTGGGGTAATTCATCTAGTATTTAAATAAATTTTATTGAGTCTTAATATAATTGGTTTATGCACGTTTTGGACGTTAGTACTTGCTTTTAGGTTAAAATAACTGAATGGTGATAATACATAGGTATAAAAATACACTGTATAATATCATACATATGTGTAAAGGTCACATATGTTACTACCAGAAGATAGTTTAATTTAGAATTCTGGCTTTGGGAGCCAGGGGTGGGAGTTAAAATCTCTCTTTTCTGGGCGCTAGGGAGGAATTTAACCTCCGATCTTCGGATTACAAGACCGATGCTTTTATATTAAGCTACTAGGGCAAGCTCATTTTAATGCTTTATTTTCTACTCATCCTGCTAGTGGAATTAGGATTAGGAAAAGTGCAAAATATAGGACGGATGCGATTTGTCCAATAATAACGTATGGATGTTCTACAGGTATACCTCCAATTCATGTTAAAATTAGTATATCTGCTACAAGGGTTCAGAATAAGAATTGGGTTAGGGGGCGGAATGTTAATCCTCGTTGTTTAGAGGTATGTATAATTGGAACTACTATTAGGATTAAAATAGAGAATAGTAGTGCAAGTACACCTCCTAATTTGTTTGGGATAGATCGTAAAATAGCGTAGGCGAACAGAAAATATCATTCTGGCTTGATATGGGGAGGGGTAACTATAGGGTTGGCGGGCGTGAAATTGTCTGGATCTCCTAATAGGTTGGGAGAGAATAGGGCTAGTGATGTAAGAGCTAGTAATATTAATACAAAACCAAGAAGATCCTTATATGAAAAGTATGGATGGAAGGAAATTTTGTCTGCGTCGGAATTAAGTCCGGCTGGATTATTTGATCCTGTTTCGTGTAAAAATAGAAGGTGAATAACAGTTGCGGCGGCGATAATAAATGGCAATAAGAAGTGGAATGCGAAGAATCGTGTAAGTGTTGCGTTGTCTACTGAAAATCCTCCTCAGATTCATTGGACAAGGGTATCCCCTATATATGGAACTGCTGATAATAAGTTTGTAATTACAGTAGCCCCTCAGAATGATATTTGGCCTCAGGGGAGTACATAACCAACGAAAGCTGTTATTATAACTAGTAGTAAGAGGACTACTCCAATATTTCAAGTTTCTTTGTATAGGTAGGAGCCATAGTAGAGTCCTCGGGCAACGTGTATATAAATACAAATAAAGAAGAAGGATGCTCCGTTGGCATGTATGTTGCGGATAAATCAACCATAGTTAACGTCTCGGCAAATATGAGCTACTGATGAAAATGCGGTTGAGATGTCTGAGGTGTAGTGTATGGCTAGGAATAATCCTGTTAGGATTTGTGCAATTAAACATAGTCCTAGGAGGGACCCAAAGTTTCATCACACTGAAATATTAGATGGTGTTGGTAAATCAACTAGTGCGTCGTTAGCGATTTTTATTAGTGGGTGGGTTTTTCGTAGGCTTGCCATTAGTTCTTGTAGTTGAACTACAACGGTGGTTCTTCAAGTCATTGGTCTCGGTTAAAGTCCGAGCAAGAATTATGACCTATTTTATGTTTATATTATTGATGGCTCTAATTGTGGGCTTAATTGCTGTTGCTTCTAACCCCACACCCTATTTTGCTGCGTTAGGTTTGGTAGTAGCAGCAGGGGTGGGGTGTGGAATCCTGGTTGGGAGTGGTGGGTCCTTTTTGTCTTTAGTTCTTTTTTTGATCTATTTAGGGGGCATGCTTGTTGTATTTGCTTATTCGGCGGCTTTAGCTGCTGAGCCCTTTCCAGAGGCTTGGGGAAGTCGTTCTGTTTTTGGGTATGTTATAATTTATTTAGTGGGAGTTGTTTTAACGGCTGGGATGTCTTGAGGGGGGTGATATGAAGGCTCTTGGGTAATAATTGATGGACTAAAAGAGTTTTCTATATTGCGGGGGGATGTAAGTGGTGTGGCAGTAATATACTCTTTTGGTGGGGCGATACTAGTTATTTGTGCTTGGGTATTACTTCTAACACTGCTCGTGGTTTTAGAACTCACCCGTGGTTTAAGTCGTGGTACTCTCCGAGCAGTTTAAATAAAAGTTATGAAAATAGCTAGGGCTATGGTTAACAGAAAGATTGTTAAATATGTTTTGATTATACCTCGCTGAATATCACTTGTAATTTTTGATATCATCATTTGGGTAAAAGCTAATCCTTTTGGGCCTGAAATCTCGAATCATGTTTGGTCGAGTTTAGTGGCAATTGATTGGCCCAGGGTCAGGTTTAGTTTTGGGGGAAGTCGGTGGATTATGGCAGGGAAATATCCTAACATATTCGAAAAGTTATGGAGGGAAATTGTAGGGGTAATTTTAATTTGTTTATTGGTCATGGCAGTAAGTTCTATAGCTACTAAAAGTCCTGTAATGGTAACCATTAGGGCTGCTATTTTTAGAGTTAATGGTATTGTTATAATTGGTGTGTTTGAGGGTAAGAAGTTACATGTAATAATAAGTCCTGCAATAATGCTTCCTCAGGCGAGTCGCTTAATGGGATTAATGACTATGGGGTTGTTTTCGTTGATTGGGGATAATGGGAGAAATCGTGGGGATCCCATAGTTACGAAGAATACAACTCGGAAGCTGTAGACAGCGGTGAAGGACGTGGCGATTAGTGTTAGTGTTAGGGCTCAGGCGTTAAGGTGGGAGGTGTTTAGGGCTTCAATAATAGCATCTTTTGAGAAGAACCCAGCTAGGAATGGAGTGCCTGTTAATGCTAGGCTACCAATTGTTAGGTAAGTTGAGGTGGCGGGCATAAGGTTATGTAGGCCTCCCATTTTGCGGATATCTTGTTCATCATTTAGACTGTGAATAATTGATCCAGAACATAAAAATAGCATGGCTTTGAAGAAAGCATGTGTACAGATATGAAGAAATGCTAGCTGTGGTTGGTTGAGCCCGATGGTGACTATTATTAGACCTAGCTGACTAGATGTAGAAAAAGCTACAATTTTTTTAATGTCGTTTTGAGTTAGAGCACAGGTGGCTGTGAATAGTGTGGTTAGGGCTCCTAAGCAGAGGCAAATTGTTAGTGCGGTTTTATTATTCTCTATAAGTGGATGAAGGCGGATTAGTAAGAAGATGCCCGCAACTACTATGGTGCTGGAATGTAGTAGGGCAGATACTGGCGTGGGGCCCTCCATGGCAGAAGGGAGTCAAGGATGTAGGCCAAATTGGGCCGACTTTCCTGTTGCTGCGAGGATTAACCCTATTAATGGAATAGTTATATCAAAATTTTTTGATAGGAAGAAGATTTGCTGAATTTCTCAGGAGTTTAGGTTTATTGCAAATCAGGCCATGCTTAAAATTAATCCAATATCCCCCACTCGATTGTAAATTACGGCTTGAAGGGCTGCTGTATTAGCGTCTGCTCGTCCATATCACCATCCAATTAGTAGGAAGGATATAATTCCAACTCCTTCTCAGCCAATAAATAGTTGAAATATATTATTAGCTGTTACAAGAGTAATTATAGCTACTAGAAATAGAAGTAAGTATTTAAAGAATCGGTTTATGTTGGGATCCGAGTGTATATATCATAGTGCAAATTCCAAAATTGATCAGGTAACGTAGAGGGCAATAGGGGTGAAGATAAGAGAATAGTGGTCAAATTTAAAGCTAATGTTTGTATCAAATACATGTGTATTTATTCAGTGTCAATTTGTAGAAATGCTCTCTATTCCTTGATCTAGAAAGATTATAAGGGGTAGTAGACTAACGAAAAATGCAGTACTAACAGCATTTTTAACATGAGTACGTGCTCAGTCCGAGTCTTGGGGTTTTGGGTTTAGTGATGTTAAGAGCGGGAAGATAAGGATCATAATGACCAAAATAATTGAGGAGGATATAATAAGGGTTGTAGAATTCATAGCTTCCACTTGGATTTGCACCAAGAGTTTTTGGTTCCTAAGACCAATGGATAAACTGTTATCCTTCAGAAGCTTGAGGAAGCCGCGGATTTTAACCGCGGTGCATAAGGATTAGCAGTACTTATTGATTTCTGTCCTTCCTTGGTGAGTAAGGGGATTTTAACTCCTGTCTTTAGAATCACAATCTAATATTTTAGTTAAACTATACTTACTAATAACACCAGCCTCATATGAGTTCTGGTTTAATTACAAGTAGAATTACTGGAATTAAGTGAAGGGCTATTAATAGATGTTCTCGGGTGTGGAAAGGTGGGAGTTTTATAACATGGGTTGGTGTAGGACCTCGTTGAGATATTAGGAATATATATAGAGAGTAGCCTGCTGTAATCAGTGTTCCTGCCCCTGTAAGCGCGATGGTCCAAGGGGATCAGTTAAATAGAGTTGTAATAATTATAATTTCTCCTATTAGGTTAGGAAGAGGAGGTAGTGCTAGGTTGGCAAGGTTAGCGATAAATCATCATACTGCTGTTAGTGGAAAAATAACCTGTAATCCTCGGGCGAGAATCATAGTTCGACTGTGGGTTCGTTCATAGGCTGTATTGGCCAAACAGAATAATATTGAGGAAACTAGCCCATGGGCAATCATTAAAATGATTGCTCCTGAAAATCCTCAGGGTGTTTGAATTAGAATACCTCCTGCTACTAGGCCTATGTGACTAACAGATGAGTAGGCAATTAGTGATTTTAAGTCTGTTTGTCGTAGGCAAATGGACCCGGTTATGATAACACCCCAGAGGGCTAATACAATAAATGGATATACAAGCTCTTTTGATAACGGGTCAAGTATAACTATTATTCGTATCATTCCATATCCCCCTAATTTTAGTAGCACTGCTGCTAGTACTATTGATCCCGCAACGGGGGCTTCTACGTGGGCTTTGGGAAGTCAGAGGTGTACACCATATAGTGGTATTTTTACTAGAAAGGCAATGAGACAACCAGCTCATCACAGTTTATGGCCTCAAGAGTCTAGTAATAGTGGCTGAGAATATTGAATTACTAGTATGGAGAGGGTTCCTGTGGATTGTTGTAATAGAAGTAGTGCAACTAGGAGTGGTAGTGAACCTGCTAGGGTATAAAACAAGAAATAGGTTCCTGCATTAAGTCGTTCGGTTTGATTGCCTCATCGGGTAATAATAATAAGGGTAGGAATAAGTGTGGCTTCAAATATAATGTAGAACATGATGATTTCTGTGGCGCCGAATGCTATAATTAGGAAAGTCTGTAGGGAGGCTAGAAGTGTAATATATAGGCGTTGTCGGGCAATGGGCTCTGGATTAATATGATTTTGGCTAGCTAGAATTATTAGTGGGAGAAGTCAGCACGTTAGTACTAAAAGGGGGGTTGATAGTGGGTCTGTGGCTAAATATGAATTGGATGAAGCTCATCCAGTTTCTGATGTTCACTTTAATCATGTGAGGCTAATAAGGGCAATTGAGAGGCTATGACTAATTGTAGCTGTTCATAGTCATTTAGGAGAAATTAATCAAATTGTTGGAAATAATATAATTGTAGGAATTAGTACTTTTAGCATTGTAATAAATTAAGGTTTTGTAGGCGGTCAGTTCCGTGGGTACGGGCGGTGGCTACCAGTAGTGCAAGGCCTGTGCTTGCCTCACAGGCGGAGAAGGCCAAAAGAAGTATAGGGGCAGTGGAGAAGCTTGTTGATTCGAATTGGAGTGTTCATAAGGCTAGTGCAATAAATAAGGATAATATTATTCCCTCTAAACAGAGTAGCGCGGAGAGTAGGTGAGTGCGATGAAATGCTAGGCCTATTAGTCCTAAAATAAATGCTGAGCTAAAGCTGAAGTGTACTGGTGTCATAAGGGAATCGTGGACTTAAACCACAATTTTCTGAGCCGAAATCAGAGGTCTTACTTTGGACTAATTCCCTATTATTCTGCTCATTCTAAACCTCCTTGGGTTCATTCATAAACTAGTCCTAAGGTTAATAGAATTAGAACAGATGTTGCTCAAAAGAATGTTCCTGTTGGGTTATTAAGTTGATCTCCTCAAGGCAGGGGAAGAAGAAGGGCAATTTCCAAGTCAAATAGAAGAAATAAGATGGCAACTAAAAAAAATCGTAGGGAGAAGGGTAGCCGGGCAGATCCTAGTGGATCAAATCCGCACTCGTAGGGGGAAAGTTTCTCCGCGTCTGGGTTTATCTGCGGTAATCAGAAGGATACAATTGCTAAAATTGAGGATAGGGCTATTGTAATAATAATAGTTGTAATTAAATTCATTATCTTTCCCTGGGGTTTAACCAAGACTAAATGATTGGAAGTCATTTGTACTAACTTTAATACTAGAAAGATATGAGCCTCATCAGTAGATGGATACGTAAAGGAATAGTCATACTACGTCAACAAAATGTCAATATCAGGCAGCGGCTTCGAAGCCGAAGTGGTGTTCGGATGTAAAATGGTATTGAATTTGGCGAAGGAAGCATACTGCTAGGAAAGTTGATCCAATAATGACGTGTAGACCGTGGAATCCTGTTGCTACAAAAAATGTAGAGCCATATACTCCATCTGCAATTGTGAAGGGTGCTTCATAATATTCTATGGCTTGTAAAGCAGTAAAATATAGTCCTAGTAAAATTGTGAGTGCTAGTGATTGAATAGCTTGTTTTCGCTCACCTTCTATAATGCTGTGATGGGCTCATGTAACTGTTACCCCGGATGCTAATAATACAGCTGTATTAAGAAGAGGAACTTCAAATGGGTCTAGTGTAATAATCCCTGTAGGGGGCCAGCACCCTCCTAATTCAGGGGTTGGTGCTAAACTTGAATGGTAGAAAGCTCAAAAGAATCCAAGAAAGAAAAACACTTCTGAGGTAATAAATAAAATTATACCATAACGTAGACCTTTTTGTACTGGGGGTGTATGGTGGCCCTGAAAGGTTCCTTCTCGAATAATGTCGCGTCATCATTGAAATATGGTAAGAAGCAGAAGAACTAGTCCAAGAGTTATTAGTGTTGTTGAGTGGAAGTGAAACCAGATTGCTAGGCCGGACGTTATTAGTAGAGCACCGACGGCTCCGGTTAGTGGTCATGGGCTGGGATCAACCATATGATATGCATGTGCTTGGTGTGCCATTAAACGTTTTCTTGTAAATATAAACTTAGAAGTAGAACAAATACGTAAGCTTGAATTATTGCTACTGCAACTTCTAGCAGTGTAAGTAGGAAAAGAACAGCGGCAGTTAAGATTGCTACTGTTGGCATTATTGGTAGTAATACAAATACGGCCGTGGCAATAAGTTGAATTAGTAGGTGACCTGCAGTTAAGTTAGCAGTCAGTCGCACTCCAAGAGCTAGTGGTCGAATAAATAGGCTAATTGTTTCGATGATAATTAATACTGGGATAAGGGGGACGGGGGTTCCCTCTGGCAGAAGATGTCCAAGGGCTACTGTTGGTTGATTTCGTATACCAATAATTACTGTAGCAAGTCATAATGGTACTGCAAATCCTATATTTAATGATAACTGTGTGGTAGGGGTAAAAGTATATGGAAGAAGGCCAAGTATATTAATGGTAATAAGAAATACCATTAATGAGGCAAACAATAGGGCTCATTTGTGCCCCCCTACATTTAGGGGTAACAGCAGCTGATTAGTAAATCGGTTAATAAATCATGTTTGGAGGGTAATAAGCCGGTTATTTAGTCATCGAGATGGGGGTGTTGGGAATAAGATTCAGGGTAGTGCAATTGCGATGGCAATAAGTGGGATACCTAGGAAGGAGGGACTTGCGAATTGATCAAAGAAGCTCATTATCATGGTCAGTCTCAAGATTCAGTTTTGTGTTTTTCTTCACTTATTGGAGTTGGTTCATTAGGTGTTGTGTGGCTTAAAATTTTGGTTGGAATAATGGTGAGGAAAATAATTCATGAAAACACTAGAATAGCAAATCAGGGGTTTGGGTTTAATTGGGGCATTTCACTAGAGGTGGTCGGTAGTCACCAAACTTTGGCTTAAAAGGCCAACGCTTTGTCCAATAATTAGCTTTCTAGTGAGGCGTCTTCTAACATTAGTGAGGATCAACTTTCGAAATGTTCTAGTGGGACGGCTTCAACTACAATAGGCATAAAGCTATGGTTAGCACCGCAGATTTCAGAGCATTGTCCATAGAATACGCCTGGGCGTGAGGCAATAAAGGCAGTTTGGTTTAGTCGTCCTGGTACTGCATCCATTTTTACACCCAGGGATGGAACGGCTCAGGAGTGTAGTACATCTTCAGCAGATACTAGAACACGAATAGGTGATTCTATTGGTACTACTATTCGGTGATCTGTTTCTAGTAGTCGGAATTGACCTGCTGTAAGGTCTTGGGTTGGAATTATATAGGAGTCGAATCCCAGGTCTTCGTAGTCTGTATATTCGTAGCTTCAGTACCATTGATGACCTATCGCTTTAATTGTAAGGTGGGGGTCATTAATTTCATCTATAAGATATAAAATTCGAAGGGATGGTAGGGCAATTAAAACTAGAATTACAGCTGGTAAAATAGTTCATACAATTTCAATTTCTTGAGAATCTAAAATATATTTATTTGTTAGCTTGGTTGAGACCATTGCAACAATAATATAAAGTACTAAGGTGCTAATTAAGAATACAATTATTAGGGCGTGGTCGTGGAAGTGAAGAAGTTCTTCTATAACGGGTGATGCCGCGTCTTGGAATCCTAGTTGTGTGGGATGTGCCATTAAGCCTAAGGCTTAAGACATGCAGGGATTTAACCTGCAATTTCACCTTGACAAGGTGGTGTAATCTACATTTTACTAATGTCTTCAGAAGAAAGTGACAGAATGGTCATGTGACTGGCTTGAAACCAGTATATGGGGGTTCGATTCCTTCCTTTCTCGTTAATTTGATTGAACTTGAACAAATGCTGGCTCTTCAAATGTGTGGTAAGGAGGGGGGCAGCCGTGAAGTCATTCTACATTTGTTATAGTTAACTCTACTGAGGATACTTCTCGTTTGGCGGCAAAGGCTTCTCATAGAATAAATAAGAACATAATTACTGCTACTAAGGAAATAAGAGATCCAATAGATGATACTGTATTTCATAGGGCATAGGCGTCTGGGTAGTCAGAATACCGTCGAGGTATTCCTGCTAAACCTAGGAAGTGTTGTGGGAAGAATGTTAAGTTTACGCCAATAAATATTACTGCGAAGTGGATTTTTGTTCAGGTATCATTTAAGGTATATCCTGAGAATAGGGGGAATCAGTGTACAAAGGCTGCTATAATAGCAAAAACGGCACCTATTGAAAGTACATAATGGAAATGTGCAACTACATAATATGTGTCATGAAGAACAATGTCGAGTGATGAGTTGGCCAAGACAATTCCTGTGAGTCCTCCTACTGTAAAAAGGAAAATGAATCCTAGTGCTCATAGTATAGGGGTTTCTCATTTGATTGAGCCCCCATGAAGTGTGGCAAGTCAGCTAAATACTTTTACGCCTGTTGGGATGGCAATAATTATTGTTGCTGAGGTAAAATAGGCTCGAGTGTCTACATCTATTCCAACAGTGAACATGTGGTGTGCCCATACGATAAAGCCGAGAAGGCCGATGGCTATCATGGCTCAGACTATTCCTATGTAACCGAAGGGTTCTTTTTTGCCGGCGTAGTAAGCTACGACGTGTGAAATAATACCGAATCCTGGTAAAATAAGAATATAAACTTCTGGATGACCAAAAAATCAGAATAAATGTTGATATAAAATAGGATCACCTCCTCCTGCCGGGTCAAAGAATGTAGTATTAAGATTACGGTCTGTAAGAAGCATTGTGATTCCGGCAGCTAGAACTGGAAGTGATAGGAGAAGAAGTACAGCTGTTACAAGGACAGCTCATACAAAGAGGGGTGTTTGATATTGAGAAATAGCTGGAGGTTTTATATTAATGGTTGTGGTAATAAAGTTAATTGCCCCTAAAATTGATGAAACACCTGCTAGGTGTAGTGAAAAAATTGTCAGGTCTACAGATGCTCCTGCGTGGGCAAGGTTTCCTGCTAATGGTGGGTAGACTGTTCATCCTGTCCCAGCTCCAGCTTCAACACCAGAAGAGGCTAATAGCAGAAGAAATGATGGGGGCAGGAGTCAGAAGCTTATGTTGTTTATTCGTGGAAATGCTATATCAGGCGCTCCAATTATTAATGGCACGAGTCAATTTCCAAATCCACCAATGAGAATTGGTATTACTATAAAGAAAATCATTACGAAGGCATGGGCAGTAACAATAACATTATAAATTTGATCATCACCTAGGAGTGATCCGGGTTGGCTTAGTTCAGCTCGAATAAGAAGGCTTAAAGCAGTTCCCACTATTCCGGCTCAGGCACCAAATACAAGATAAAGGGTACCAATGTCTTTGTGGTTTGTAGAAAAGAATCAGCGCGTAATTGCCACAGGTAGGGTAGCCGAGTGTTTAGGCGGTGGGTTGTAGCCCCGAAGACAGAGGTTTAAGTCCTCTCCCTATCATAGCCCCGTGGTGAAGAAACATGTTGGATTGCAAATCCAAAGACGCAGACTTATATCCTGCCGGGGCTTTTCCCGCCTTACTAGGCCTAACGGCGGGAAAAGTAGATGGATGCTCGCTGGTTTGAGCGCTTAGCTGTTAACTAAGAGTTTGTAGGATCGAGGCCTTCCCATCTAGTAAGGCCTTAGTTTAATAAAAACATTTGATTTGCAATTAGAAAATGCAAGATAAACTCTTGTAGGTCTTATCCAGGGACTAGAAGATTTTCACTTCTGCTTAGAGCTTTGAAGGCTCTTGGTCTAATGCTATCCTAAGTCCCTAGGTAACTAGTATTAAGACGGCTGGAGTTAGAGGTAATAGGCCTAGTGCAATTGTGGTGGAGATAGTTAGTGGCATGTTATGCTGGGTTGTTTGGGTCCGTCAGGGGGTAACTGAATTGTTTGTATTGGGGGAAATAGTCAATGTTATTGCATAACATAGTCGGAGATAAAAGTATAAACTGAGTAGGGCGGCTAAAGCTATGATTGTTGCAGTAAGGGGAAGATTCTGTTTGGTTAGTTCTTGAAGAATTAATCATTTTGGTATGAACCCTGTTAGTGGGGGAAGTCCCCCTAGTGATAATAACACTAAGGCGGTAGTAGTTGTTAAGATAGGATTGTTCGATCAGGTTATTGCGAGAGTGTTAATTTTTGTGGCAGATGATATCTTTAAAGTAAGGAATGCTGCTGATGTTATAAAGATATAGGTTCCAAGTGCTAGAATGGTAAGTTGGGGGGCATATTGAAGAATAATAATCATTCAGCCTATATGTGCAATAGAAGAGTAGGCTAGGATTTTACGTAGTTGGGTTTGGTTTAGTCCCCCTCATCCCCCTACTAACGTGGATGTGAGTCCTAGCGCTGTTAGGAGGAGGGGATCAATGGCTTGGGCTGTTTGGATAATGAGGGCAAGTGGGGCAAGTTTTTGTCAGGTGGATAAGATGAGGCCTGTTAAAAGGTCTAATCCTTGTAGGACTTCTGGTATTCAAAAGTGCATTGGTGCTAATCCAATTTTAAGTGCCAGAGCGGTAATAATTATTGTACTGGCAACAGGATTTGATATGTCATTTATATCTCATTGTCCTGTAATTCAAGCATTTGTTGTGCCTGCAAATAGAATTATTGCTGCTGCAGTGGCTTGTGTTAGGAAATATTTTGTAGTAGCTTCTACTGCCCGGGGGTGGTGGTGTTGTGCTATTAGAGGAACAATTGCCAGAGTATTAATCTCTAGGCCTATTCAGGCTAATAGCCAATGGGAGCTGGCAAATGTTAGGGTGGTTCCTAGTCCTAAACTGGATAAGAGAATTATAAGTACATAAGGATTCATTGATGGAGGAGGGACTTTAACCGTCATGTTCGGGGTATGGGCCCGAAAGCTTAATTAGCTGACCCCATCTTAGAAAGTGGTGTAGAGGAAGCACTAAGAGTTTTGATCTCTTGGGCATGGGTTCAACCCCCTTCTTTCTAAGAACTGAGGGGATTTTAACCCCTATTAGCCACTCTATCAAAGTGGTCCCTAGGCATTCGGGCACGGTTCCTATACTATAGTTGTGGGGGTAGGCCCGCTAGTGCAATAGGCAGGGCGATGTGCCATAACACCAGGGCAAGTGTTAGGGGGAGGAAATTTTTTCATACTAAATGTATTAGTTGATCGTAGCGGAATCGTGGGTACGAGGCTCGTACTCATAGGAAAACAATTGATAGTAGTGCAGCCTTGATTATAAGGCCAACTGTTGTTAATTCCGGCATGTGGGGCAGGTGTGTTGTTCCTAAAAATAGCACGGCTGATAGGGTATTTATTAATAAAATATTTGCATATTCGGCAAGAAAAAATAGGGCAAATGGTCCTCCTGCATACTCTACGTTGAAGCCAGAAACTAATTCTGATTCACCTTCTGTTAAATCAAATGGTGCTCGATTTGTCTCGGCCAGGGTTGAGATATATCATATTGCAGCTAGAGGCCAGGCTGGGGCTAATAGTCAAACACTCTCTTGGGCTGTATTAAATGTTTGTAGGGTATATCCCCCAGAGAAAATAATAACTGATAAGAGAATTAGGCCTAGGCTTACTTCATATGAAATCGTTTGGGCTACTGCTCGAAGGGCTCCAATTAGAGCATATTTTGAATTTGAGGCCCACCCTGATCCTAGAATAGAGTAGACTGCAAGACTTGACAGGGCTAGAATAAATAAAACTCCTAGGTTAAGGTCAATTACAGGGTATGGTATAGGTATTGGTGCTCATAACGTTATGGCTAGGGTTAGTGCGAGGATTGGAGTTGCTAGAAATAGAAATGGGGATGATGTAGAAGGCCGTACGGGTTCCTTAATAAATAATTTGACCCCATCTGCAATAGGTTGAAGTAGTCCGTAGGGTCCTACCACATTGGGTCCTTTTCGCAGTTGTATATATCCTAGGACCTTCCGTTCAATAAGTGTTAAGAAAGCTACTGCTAGTAGTACTGGTACAATATAGGCTAGTGGATTAATTAGGTGAGTAATTAAAGTGTTCATCATAAACTGGGAAGAGGATTTGAACCTCTGGTGTAAAGGGCTTAGGCCTTTCGCAATTTACCATGCTCTGCCACCCCAGTATGTCCTTATTTTGGGCGGTAGGGGTTTTGGCCCTCCCTTTATTTAATTTATTTGTTTTCATTAATTAGGGGTGGGGCGTGCTTCAAGTATAGGCCCCCCTTTTCCGATCCTTTCGTACTAGGAAAAGTAGCGTTACAGATAGAAACTGACCTGGATTACTCCGGTCTGAACTCAGATCACGTAGGACTTTAATCGTTGAACAAACGAACCCTTAATAGCGGCTGCACCATTAGGATGTCCTGATCCAACATCGAGGTCGTAAACCCCCTCGTCGATATGGACTCTGGGAGAGGATTGCGCTGTTATCCCTAGGGTAACTTGGTTCGTTGATCGGTCGTTAGACCGGATCATTTATGGTCAGATGTTCTGTGGCTTAGAGATGTCTCTCTTAGTTCTAGGGGTTTAGCCCATTCCACTCGGAGGCTGGGTTTTCCTCCGCGGTCGCCCCAACCGAAGGTAAAATTTCATTTCCCATTAAGTTCTTGCTTTTTTCTCAGTCTTTTAACATGGTTGAATTTTGTACCTTAAGCTCCAAAGGGTCTTCTCGTCTTGTATAATTACACCCGCTTCTGCACGGATAGATCAATTTCACTGACCAGAAGGGGGAGACAGTTAAGCCCTCGTTTAGCCATTCATACAGGTCTCTATTTAAAAGACAAGTGATTGCGCTACCTTTGCACGGTCAAAATACCGCGGCCGTTGAACCCGTAGTCACTGGGCAGGCTGGACCTCCTATACTTAATTCATTTGCAGGAGGCGATGTTTTTGGTAAACAGGCGAGGCTTGTGTTTGCCGAGTTCCTTCCCTTTCTTTTAGTCTTTCCTTTAATATATGGCACTCCAGTGTGGGGTTAACGATCATTTAACTGTGGGATTTTCTTGATTTTTTTGTCATCCACAATACTCTCTTTATTTGAGTTCGTTAATTTCCAGCGGTTTGTCCGATCTGGTATACACTTATGCCTGGAGAAGAACGAGTCTTCTTGTTACTCATTTTAGCATAATTTCTTCCATGTTGGCATGGGATAGCCTGATATTTCTAGGGAAATAAGATTTTCTTATCAGTATAATAAACTTCCTTCTGTCTGAGCTTTAACGTTTTCTGTTTAGATGGCTGCTTTTAGGCCCACTAGAACAGTGTGTTTTATAAATTTTGATCTTTATTCTCCTGTAAAGGTTGTATCCTTTGTTAGAGGGGCTGTACCCCCTCTAACTAACTCCCCTATATTTCCCTATTATCTTAAGTAATAATATTTCTGGTTTGGGGTTATAGGGGGCTGAACTTCTATCCATTTCTCAGGCAACCAGCTATCACCAGGTTCGGTAGGTCTGTCACTTCTACCCGGAGCTCTTCCCACTCTTTTGCCACAGAGACGGGTTAGCCCTAAATTATATAGGCTGTCTCGGGGTAGCTCACCTGGTTTCGGGGTTTCAAACTAAAGGTCTCTTTGCTTGAGGATACTGGCTAAATCATGATGCAAAAGGTACAAGGTTCAATCTTTGTTTCTTTGTGCTTATATGGATTATTTCATTTCTCTTTCAGCTTTCCCTTGCGGTACTTTTTCTATTGCTCTAGGTGGGACCTTTTCTGTCTCCCATACTCAGGTAAAAAAATGGTTTAATTTTTGGCGTTAGGTTATGTCTTGTTAATAATATTGTTGGATTATATTGGTGGTTAGGCTAGCTGTTTGGCTCAGGGTGATCCAATTTGCATGGATGTCTTCTCGGTGTAAGTGAGATGCTTAACTAACTCAGCCACGCCCTGGGTTTTATCCAAGTGCACCTTCCGGTACACTTACCATGTTACGACTTGCCTCCCCTTGTCAGTGCTTTTTTGTTATATATCTTTATTGCGTTTTGACAGGGGAGAGTGACGGGCGGTGTGTACGCGCCTTAGAGCCGGGTTCAAAAGGACACTCTGTTTCCTTTTTACTACTAAATCCTCCTTCAAGCACTATTTCATGTTGCATATTCGTAGTATTCTATAATAGAAAATGTAGCCCATTTCTTCCCACTTCGTACGCTACACCTCGACCTGACGTTTTGGGTTGTGCCCATTTTGCTTACTTTTATTACCTTCACAGGGTAAGCTGGCGACGGCGGTATATAGGCTGGGGTGGCTAGAAGTGGTGAGGTTTAACGGGGGTTATCGGTTCTAGAACAGGCTCCTCTAGGGGGGTCTAAGGCACCGTCAGGTCCTTTGGGTTTCAAGCTAATGCTCGTAGTACCCTGGCGGACGTCTAATTGTAGTTGAACGTCTAGGTTTATGGCTGAGCATAGTGGGGTATCTAATCCCAGTTTGTTTCTCAGTTTTCGTGGAGTCAGGTGGTCTTTGCTAAAGCTACTTTCGTGTGGTTGGGCTTCGGACACCTAGAAGCGTATGACGGCCAAAGGGCCATTCGGCTTTATTATTTTGCTCTCCTTAACCACCCTTTACGCCGTAATATTATTAACTAGGGCCTCTCGTTTAACCGCGGTGGCTGGCACGAGTTTTACCGGCCCTCTTAGCCTTGACTGAGTCAAGTTTTCACTTATGGCTTAATGTTTATCACTGCTGAATTCCCTTGGGGGTGTGGCTTGGCTAGGCGTCTTGGGCTAAATTTTGTGCCTGATGCCCGCTCCTCGTCCCCGGGCAGGGGATTAAGGGCATACTCACGGGGCTGCGGAGACTTGCATGTGTAAGTTAGGCTAGAGCTAATAGTAAGGTCAGGACCATGCCTTTGTGCATGCGGAGCTTCTTAGGGCTCATCTTAACATCTTCAGTGTTATGCTTTGTATTAAGCTACGCTAGC